TGAGTCAAGACAAAATATCATTCATAAAGATAATATCCAAAGACCAAATACGTTCTACTCTATGTGACCTATATAGGGTCAACACTCTTTTTTGTTTTTGTAGTAAGATTAAATATAAATAAATAATTTGTTCTTCTTTCATAAAGAATTCTTCTAAGAATACAAATTCTAATCTTCGCATCAAAGCGCGTACTGTATTTTTATGTTTATGAGCCAAAGTTCTCGCACATGAAAGTTGAAGTATATACTTTATACGATATAACACTCGTTTTTTTGAAGATCCGCTATGATAACAACAAAGATTCCTACATATCTGACAAAATACATTAATTATATCATAATCCGATACATTGGACCAGATCGGTTTACTAATGGGATGACCTAATAACGTACAGAATTGAGCTTCCGATAATGATCTAATAAGAGAAGTAGCAGGTACTGCAGTATCTAATTTCTTAATCAGAGTTTTTATGATAAATGAACTCTTTATCATTTGATTTTTAACTGGCAAATTATTTTTTAGTACACTAGACAAATACCCGAGACAAGAGAGGGAATAGTCAGATAATTTATTTATATAAATACGATACGGTTGCGACCAGAAGTGAAAATACGATTGCCAAAAATTTATAAGATAATATTTCCATTTATTCACTAGCATAAAAGTTCCCCTTGAAGCCATAAGAGCACCTCCTTTATATCGAACATAATGCATGAAAGGATCTTTGCATAGGCTTCCCCTAAAAAAATAACAACGCACTAATATTAACATAACGCGTTCTACCTTTATATAAAAATGTGTTTGTTCAATAAACATTCCAAAAGATGTTGATCGTAAATAAGAATATTTTTGATGAATAAACAGAAATATCAATTCGTATTCATATATATATAGATTATGCAGAAACAAAAATAATCTTTTATTTATTTTTGAAAGAACATAAATGGATTTATTTTTATGATGTTCGTTAAAAAACAATTGTAATAAGTGCAAAGAAAGCACATCTTTTATCCAGCATTGAAGAATTTTAAACAAGATTTCCAGATGGATTGGATAAGGTATTAGTAGATCTGATACATAGTTTAAATATGAGAGTTTGTCCTCTAAAAAAGTAAATATTGAATGAATAGACTTTAATTTATGAAATTTATGAGGTTTTTTTTTTTTTTTTTCAGGAGAAGATAGGAACAAGAATGGAATTTCTAAAATTATCCCAAGTCCGTCTGATAACATTTGATAGGAAAAATCATAATAAAAAAAATTATTGTGACCCCCAAATACATTTTGGTTAGAGTCATTAATCGAAAAAATCGCAGAATTATGATGAGACATTTGAATAATTAAATGTTTCACAAGTACTAAACTATATCTATATTTATTTTCATTTTTATCGCCAAGAATTTGCAAAGGTTCAACAAAAATTTTTAATCTGCGATCGTAAGCGAGTGAATAAATATACTCTTGAAACAGTAGTGGATACAGGGAGTTTAGTTTGAGTTTCCTAAAAAGATCCTTTTGGTTTGAAATTCCGACGTTGACGTTCATTTTTGCTATAAAAAAATAAAATAAGGGGAACTTAACTTTTTAGTTTTTAGTAAATGATACACAATACAATAAGGTCATAACAACATATGTATAGTTTGTATTATGTATCTTTTTTATGTATTATATTATTACTTGTTTATTTATATATTTATATTATTTATTTATATTATATATATTATATTATATATATTTATTATATATTATTATATATATTTATATATTTATTTATATATTTATATATATTTATTTATTTATATTATATTTTAATTATATTTTATATTTATATTTTATATTATATATTATATATTATATATTATATATATTATATATAAAATAAATAAATATTATAAATAATAAATAGATAATAATATATAATAATATTAATATTATATATCTAATAATTATATATCTAATAATATAACTAATAATATAAAAATATAAAATAATATAAATAAAATAATAAAATAATATAATTAATATTTATAATATATTATATATATTAATATCTAATATAATAATAATATATAATAATTAATAATATATAATAATAATATAAATAAAATAGGAATCTAATAGGAATCTTTTGTTTCTTATGAAGACAAAACTGGGGCGGAAGGATTCGAACCTTCGAATCCCGGGACCAAAACCCGTTGCCTTACCGCTCGGCCACGCCCCATCTCTTTATATATTTCATTTATATGTTTATCTATATTTAAATTTAAAATATCTATAAATATCTATAAAATATCTATATTTAAATTTAAAAATACAAATACAAAAAACTCAAATACTTAAAAAACTGAAGTTCAATATTGGTCAACCGTAAATGCCCAACTAAAATACATAATAAAATACATAATAAGAAAATGCATAATATTACAATATGAGATTCAAGGTGTGTATATGTATATATATTAATATATATTACAAAAAATTCATTTTATTTATCATTACATAGTACATAGACTGAATTTTAAATTTTGTATTAAACTGAATTACCTTATATTCTATTATAATTCGATTTTAAAATGTACGTCTTTATTATTTTGATTTAATTTTAGTATAAAATTTAGTATAAAAAAAATTAGTGAAGTTAGCAAAAATCAAAATTAACTCCTTTTATTATTTTATTTTTATTGATTAGAATACTTATTTATTTTGATTTTATTTATAAAATATCAAATATAAAAAATTTATAATTATAAAAACCCTTTTTTTATTTTAGATTTTTATGTAATTTTTATATAGCTATATAGCTAGAACGACCCTCACAAATTGCGGATATTAATTTTTTAAGAATAAATCGAATCGAGGCTATAGCATCATTGTTGGCCGGAATCGAAAAATCTGAAATACCCGGATCGCAATCTGTATCAATTAAACAAATTGTCGGAATACCCAAAATAGCACATTCTTTAATAACCTTATATTCTTCCTGCTGATCTACAATAATTACAATATCGGGCAAGCGTGTCATATATTGGATCCCACTAAGATATTTTTTAAAAATAAATAACTTTCTCTTAAACATTGCCGCATCTACCTTGCGAAAACTGTTGAATTTCCCCATCTTTTGTTCTGCTCTTAAGTCCCTAAACTTTTTAAGTATCTTTTCTGTAGTAGACCAATTCGTTAACATACCACCAAGCCATTTTTTATTAACATAATGACATCGAGCACTTATTGATGCTGATGTTACTAATTTAGCTGATTGAGTTTTTGTGCCAACTATTAAAAAGTTTTGACCCCTACTTGCTGCATCAAAAACTAAATTACAGGCTTCTGATAAAAAACGAGCAGTCATAGTCAGGTTTGTTATATGAATACCCTTACGCTTTGTATAAATGTAAGGAATCATTCTAGGATTCCATTTATGAGTACCATGACCAAAATGAACTCCCGCTTCTACCATCTCTTCCAAATTAATGTTCCAACATCGTATTTTCATTTTAACAAACTTTATATTTAAATATTTAATATTTATATTTTTTTTATCAATAAGTACCCCGTGAAATAAATAGTTGTTCCGACAGAACTTTCTAGCAGGATTAACCGTTGATTCACGAACCAACTCATGAACTTCTTTTCTTGATTTTTTATTGAATTTAATTGATTCAAAGTCGAACCAGAAAGTTAAAGTACAAGTAATCAAGTAAAAGAACCTATTTTTAGGAACTATTAAATTATGTATGTATATTATGTAAATGCTTGAAATGCTTGGTTCGATGCCTCGCACAAATTGTTTGTGTGTAATAAATGTGTGTAATAAACAAATAATTATCTATGTTACAACATATTATCTCTACCTTTCAACTCAAATATCAAAAATATCAAATATATCTTTTGTATTCAAAAAATAAAAATAAATGTGAAGTTATTGAATATTGAATAATCTACTCCCATAAAATTTTAAAATATTAATTAAATTTTAAAATATTAAAATATATAAAAATATATCATTAATACCTATTCGATTTTATATATTTTTATAATTTTTCTTTTTCATTTTATTGAGAATAGTGAGATATACACAATTATAAATATAAATATATTATAATTGTGATTGTGGATTGTGATTATAATTTATAATTCTTAGTCATAAATTTATTTGGTATTACAATTGCATCCATTAGGGTAATGCAAGTGGATATAAAAATTTAAGAGCTATTCTCAAAATAAAGTAAAAAGTAAGATAAAGTAAGAGTAAAGATAAAAGAATAAGTACATATTTTATTTAATAAAAGGCAGGGTTCTAATTTTATACGAGGTCTTTGGCTGGAGCCGGTGTTGGGAATATTTTTCATTACTTATTTATAATTGTCTAAAGATTATCTAAAGATATAAAGTAAGTTTTTTAGCAACGCATATTTTATTTTGGGATTAAATAATTTAATAAAAGAATATAAAAAAATCAAATAAAGCAGAGAATAAAAAACCTGAGAATTCGGCGGCATGGCCAAGGGGTACGGCGGGGGACTGCAAATCCTTCATCCTCAGTTCGAATCTGGGTGTCGCCTTATCAAAAAAAAACAAATAAGTAAAGATTAAATTAAGTTCCCCACCCACCCTTCCTTAAAGGGGATATCTTAATTTATTAAATTAATTATTCTCGGGACTGACGGGGCTAGAACCCGCAGCTTCCGCCTTGACAGGACGGCGCTCTGACCGATTGAACTACAATCCCAGCCATAGATATGGAATTTATAAACACTATATAAAAAATAAAAAGGACTTAGGCAAAACGTCTACGTGGGTTTAAATCTAGCTCTTCCCAGGAAGACTTAACTCTAGGTTTATGATAATATATATAATTAAATATAATTAAAATATATAAAATTAAATAATAAAATAATTAAATAATAAAATATAAAATAATAAAATATAATTAAATAATAAATAATATATAAATTTAATTATAAATTAAATAATTAAATAATATTAAATAATAATATTAAATAATATATAATTAATATATAATAATAAATTAATATATAATAATAAATAATATATAATAATATATAATAATAATAAATAATATATAATAAAATAATATATAATAATATAAATAATTTATAAATTAAATAATAAATAATATTAAATAATATATAATAATATAAATAATATAAATAATTTAATAATAATTTAATAAATAAATAAATAAATAAATAATTTAATAAATAATTTTTAATTTATATATTATTATTATATATTATTATTATATATTAATATTATTATTATTATATATTATTATTATTTTATTATATATTATTATATTTATATTTAAATTAAATTATAAATTATTAAATTATATTTAATTTAATATTATTAATATTTATTAATATTATTTATTTAATATTTAATTTAATATTTAATTATTTAATTAATTATTTAATATTTAAAATATTTAAATTTATTTTTTATTATATTATAGTATTATAAATTATAATTTTATTATTATTATTTATTATATTATTATTATTTAATTATAAGTATTAGAAATTATAATTTTATTATTATTATTTATTATATTATATTATTTATTATTTTTATTATTATTTATTTATTTATTATTTATTATATTATATTATTTATTATATTATATTATATTATAATTACACTATATCATTATAAAAATAAAGTATTTATTAGTATTTATCATATCAATATCTTTAAATTATATCTCGGGTACAAGGAAAAATGGGGAATACTTTAAAATATTCCAAGATATACTCTGGAATATTAACTAGGAGTCATGAGATGATTTAGGGTTTAGGTTTAAATGTTATATTTTATTTATTTATTTTGATATATATCTGGCTCTATACAAAGATATCCCAGACATGTATATGATTATATCATGTATATATCAAAATATGCATACGTTTTTCGGGGATGGGGATGAGGATCCGGATACGGATCCTATTCACCTTCGGTAAAATAACGCCCGTATGATGGCCCATTAAAATTAAATGCTTATGACAATCCGGTCAAATTAATAAAAATAAGAATAATAATATAATAAATAATGAACAACTACAAAATAAAGGGGGATTTCTCAAAAATGTTGCGGAGGCGGGATTCGAACCCACGACCTCAAGGTTATGAGCCTTGCGAGCTACCAAACTGCTCTACTCCGCGTTGAAAAACCGGGATTTGGTATTTCCTTATACCATTCGTATCATCCCTATATCTATATACATGTATATTATTATTATGTATTATGTATATATGTATAATATGTATAAAATGTATAAAACTAGTTAATTAAAACTATTTAATTAAATATTAAAAAAAAAAAAGATTTAATCCTTATTTAATCCTTACCAGCTTGATCTTGTTATTCCCGGTAACAAACATGCATGAACCATTTCTCGGAGTATGTGTCCAGATAGTTCAAAGTCTCGATGATTCGCTCTAGGTCTTCCGGTTAAAAAGCAACGTCGACGAAGGCGTATAGGTACACTATTACGTGGTGGGGATTGCAATTTTCCATGAATCTTCCGTCTTTCCTTCAACGAGGGAGCTTTATTTCTTTCTTTTTTTAAGGATTGACGAATACCATAAAATTTCTGTTGCAATTTATGACGCTTCTTCTCCCTTTGAATCAAACTTTTTCTCGCCATAATGTTAAGTTTTTTACCCTTTCTTTTTTATAAAGGATAGGGTTCGAATCCCAGATTAAAAAATAGTAGAAGGTATATTTTCCCCTTCATCGAAGGAATTGAATTTTTTTTTATTTTTTATAGGTAAATAAATAAAAGAAAATAAATAATTAAATAAATTAAATAATAAATAAATTAATAAATAATAATAAATAATAATAATAAGAACTAAATTAACCAAATTTTCTCGGAGACAATAAAAAAAAGCTACGTAACGTAAGTAAATATATAACCTACATAAAAGCGTACAAATCCAACTAATCCTGCTTGCACAATGGAAATAGTCGCCGAGATACACAGCCCGTGCTAAAGCTAAAGTCTCAATAAATTCTCGCCAATGCATTATCTTCATTCTATTTCGTATTTTAATTGTAATACCTAATGAATAATATCGTCTCGTGAGCAATGTATTGGTGATGAATATAAATATATAATAACACAGCTTGAGGAGTAAAGTCTTGCGATATGAATGTAGGTAAATAACGCATGTGTTGAGCTACTCAATAAGTAATAAGCACTAAAGAGGCTGTAGCAAGACAGAATTAAAAAACGGGATTTAAAATGAAGCTAATTTCTTTATTTTATTTATATTTACTATATTTACATTATTTTATTTATTTATAATATTTTTATTTATAATAATTTATATATATATATAATATAAATAAGTATAAATATAAAATAATTAAAATAATAAATAATAAAATAATAATAATATATAATATAAATAAATAATAATATAATATAATATAATAATAATATAATATAATATAATAATAATAATATAATAATAATATATAATATAAATAAATAATAATATAATAATAATAATATAATAATATAATAATATAAATAAAATAATATAAATAAAAATATAAATAAATATAAATATAAAATAATATAAATATAAAATAATATATATATTAATATATATATAAATATAAAAAGAATCCTATTGTCAATTCATTAATTCATTTGCGATACGCGAGTAATACAGGGTACTCCATTCATTTCATTTTAAGTTAAAATCATATGAACTTTGTATTTCCGTATTTATGGTAAAATCAAGTCTTACGGGAATAATATTCTACCACCAACAACTCATTTATTTTCAACCCAACCCACTTCTTATCTATTATTTGATTTATAAATCCTTTATGTTGTAATGGGTCAATAGTTAAATGGGTTGGCAATTCCCCGTGGGGGGGTGCAATAATATATTTTTTAATCAGAGCTTTAGATCTTTCTTTATCCTTTGTAGTAATAATATCTCTGGGTTTGCAACGATAACTTGGTATATCCACTATACGACCATTAACTAAAATGTGTCTATGGTTAACTAATTGTCTGGCTCCCGGAACGGTCGACGCCATACCTAATCGAAAAAGGATATTATCCAAACGCATCTCGAGTAGTTGTAGTAAAACTTGACCCGTTGAACCTTTGGCTTTTATAGCAATATGCACATATTTAAGTAATTGTCGCTCTGTCAGACCAAAATGAAAACGCAATTTCTGTTTCTCTTCTAAACGGATACGATATTGTGATATTTTTTCCGAACGCAATATATACCTTCTGGATCTGGGTCTCTTACGAGCAAGTCCCGGTAAAGTTCCCAGACGGCGTATTTTTTTTAAACGCGGTCCTCGGTAACGAGACATATAAAGGCTCCTTTTTCTATGTCATTTAAAAAAATCAAAACAAAAATTGAAATTAAGACTGAACTAAAGTATCAGCAAAGCAAAAAAGCAAAACTTAATTGACTTAAGTATTAAGTACTACAAAGTACTACAGAATTAAAAAGAATGAAATCTATGTTCGTATCTTTTTTTATTCAAATTTTTTATATTTATATTTGAATTATATTTTAAAATTTATAATTTAATATTTATAATATTATAATATTTTATTATATACTAATTTAACTATAATATGAATATGTAAATATGTACTAATAAAACTTTTATTGTTTATCGTTCATTTACTTCATTTTAAGTGATCAAATAGTTTATTACATAGTTTAATACGTCTTTTTTAATATTTAATTTAATATTAAAAAAGAGAGAGTCCACCTTTACATGTCAATACCAACAACAATGAAATTTCGAGTTTATATTTTTATATTTATAATAGTTTATAGTTTATAGTTATAGTAAGAGGAAAATCCGTAGACTTTATACCCGCCTGTTTTATTATTTTATTTTTATTTTTTTTTAATACCTTTTTAGTTCTTTTCATTGACTACAGATAAAAAAGACTTCGTTAGTATGATTCACGATAAACGGTCGGGATAGCTCAGTTGGTAGAGCAGAGGACTGAAAATCCTCGTGTCACCAGTTCAAATCTGGTTCCTGACATGTGCATGTGCTATCGAATATATATTTATATTTATCCATACTACGCTCCGGGCGATGGCGGACGATGTGCACTTATAGGATTAGGATAGGAGGCGGCAAAAATATCTATTCCTCGGCAATCAAAGCATATAAATATAAGCATAAATAAAATATAAAATATACAATGCACTAGCTTATGCTTCGCTAGACAATCAGATACCGACATCTTCTTCATCCCTTATACATTTTTATTTTGATGTTTATACACAGTTCTGTCTTAAAACACTTTCGAGATATCTTATCTTCTTAATATTTTAAGATTAAGAAGTTTAGTTATAGTATATGTTATTTCCTCCGGCGAAGGTCCCGACATCCACATGAATTGAATTAGCTTATTGACTACCCGAACGGTACTATAAGAATAAGCACCCCCCATAACATAAGAGTCAAAAATAAAATAGTAAAAGCTCCGAGAGTATATTCAGGAATAAGGATAAGGCATTTTATCATATAATTTAAATGACAGAAGAAATTAACACTGTAAACTGGGGAGCCTTGGTTTTTAACTTGAATGATAAATAAAAAAAGGAAAAAAAAAGAATAGTACCGTTTTCTACTCATCGAATGACTATTCATCTATTTAGTCTAATATTATAATCAAATAGGGGACAGACATATTCTATGAAAAAATGGAAAAAATGTTGGTTAAATTCGATGCTATATAACAATAAATTAGAACACAGGCGTGTACTAATCAAATCAATGGATAATCTTGATGCTGCTGGGCATACCGGTGGGAGTGAAGAACTTCTTCTAAATAAGGAGAATTCGCAGAAGAAGATTCGTGATATTCATTATATAAATTCTTTATTTGATAATCTTTTGAATTTGCTCTCTGATGATACTTTTTTAGTTCGGAATAGTAATGGTGATAGTTATTCTGTCTCTTTTGATATTGAAAATAATATTTTGGAGATTGACAATATTACTTATAATTCTTTTTTTATTGAACTAAAGATTAATAGTGGGGCTCAGAACAGCAATTACTACTATTCTTTTTCAATGTATTATAATAATACTCAATCAAATTGGAAGAATCACATTACTAGTTGTATTGATAGTTATATTCCCTTTGAAATAAGTATGAATAGTGACCGTGATATCGAAAGTTATGTTTATAGTTTAATTTGTCAGCAGATTGAAAGTGTAAATTCGAGTATTAAAGATAATAGCAGTTCTTTCGATAAAAGGGAAATATCGAACTATTCAGACAGCTCTGATTCAGACAGCCCTGACTCGGACAGCTCTGACGATTTATACAGTTATACCAATTTTGATAGCTTTACTGATTTCGATTTCGACAGTTATACTGATTTTGATATTGATAGTTCTAACGATTTAGAAAGCTATGGCAATTTAAATAGTTCTAACGATTCCGATAGATCTACGCCATCTACTCAGTTTGATAGCTCTAAATACAGACATTTATGGGTTCGATGTGAGGATTGTTATGGTTTAAACTATAAAAAATTTTTTAGATCAAGAATGAGTATTTGTGAATACTGCGGATCTCATTTGAAAATGAGTAGTTCAGATAGAATAGAATTTTTTATAGATCCTGGTACTTGGGAGCCTATAGATGAAAATATGGCCTCTATGGACCCCATTGAATTTCATTCAGAGGATGACCCTTACATAGACCGTATAAATTTTTACCAAAAAGAAACGGATTTAACTGAAGCGGTTCAAACAGGTGTAGGTAAACTAGAAGGTATTACCGTAGCAATTGGCATTATGGATTTTCGGTTTATGGGAGGTAGCATGGGGTCCGTCGTAGGTGAGAAAATAACTCGGTTGATCGAGTATGCTACTAACAAATTTATACCTATCATTATTGTGTGTGCTTCTGGTGGAGCACGTATGCAAGAGGGGAGTTTGAGCTTGATGCAAATGGCTAAAATATCCTCTGCTTCATATGAATATGATTATCAATCAAAGAAAAAGTTATTATATATATCAATCCTTACATCTCCTACAACTGGTGGAGTTACGGCAAGTTTTGGTATGCTGGGGAATATCATTATTGCCGAGCCTAATGCCTACATTGCATTTGCGGGAAAAAGGGTAATTGAAGAAACATTGAAACAGACAGTACCCGAAGGTTCACAAGTGGCTGAGTATTTATTCTCTAAGGGCTTATTCGATCCAATTGTACCGCGTAATCTTTTAAAGGGTGTTCTTAGCGAGCTATTTCAGTTACACGGATTCTTTCCTTTGAATCCAGATTCAAAGGAAGATTTTAAAACGAATTGAATTACTTAAGCATACCACTCAGTTATTTTTATTTGTGATTTGGAGCGAATTTAATACTTAAGTTCGTTTTGTTCGTTTTAATTTAAATTAAATTTAAATAAAAAAATCAATTGAATTTAAATTTAATAAATTTAAAATAGTAAAAAAATAGTAAATAAATTTATAAGCAATATTATAAGCAATAGAGATTCCAATTTAAAAATCGAGATATAGAGCATAAATATCAAATTTTAAATTTAAGACTTATTATATTATGTATTATGACTAATAATAAAATTAATAAAATAAATATATAAAAAATATATAAAAATAAATATCAAATATCAAATATATAAAATAAAATATAAAATAGAGTCTATAATATAAGAATAAAAATATATAATAAAAATATTAAAAATATCTAAAAAAATATCTAAATAGAGTCTATAATAATATCAGTTCTATATATTTATTTTTCTATCTATTTATTTAAAAACCTCCTTTCCTTACTCGCTGGAACTGTAATTGGTTAAGGTCGCGCATGCATGATACAACATAATACAATAAATGTATAATATAATTTATTAGTATTAGAAGTATTAGAATTATAATTTATATAATTTTAGTTTATTTCATAATTGTATGAATATATAATTTATTTCATTTCAGAATTATATGTATATAAATGTATATAAAATATATAAACGTATACCCTTTATTAAAAAAAAAACAAAAACAAGAAAAAAAATATAGAAATATAAATATAAATAATATAAGGATTAGAGAATAATAATCAATTCTAAGAATCTATGAATATGAAAGTCGATTCTCATGCATATTCGTGTAGAAAGAATAATAAGTATAGGTATACTTCTATTTTTTATCTTTCTTTTTGTTCTACATTGCATTGTTTTCACTTCTTGATTTTGATTTGATTTGAGATTTATTATTTTATTATTAATTATTATTTAATACGTAATTGAAGAAGTAATTCATATGAAAATTATCCTAATCTTCTCTTTTATTTAATCGGTGAATAAGATATACTTAAGATCTATTTAAAATCTTATCGGTTTATATTATAATTTTATAGTAAATACAAATACAGGATCGCGGAACCCGTTCTATGATAGATTTTTACTTGATCCTATATTTGTATTTTTATTCCGTTAGTTAACCTAGTCTTTCCGGCAATTGCAATGCGATGTCCTATTTTATTTATCTCTTTATTTAAAATTTACAAATACAAAACAAATCAAATAACACAAATAACATAAAAAATAGTATAAAAATAAAAAGAGTATCAAAAATAGTATTATATGTTATAATATATTATTATATATAATATATAATAAATATATAATATATAATATAAAATTAATAATTAATATAAAAATATATAAATATATAATAAAAATTATAATTATAATATAAAATTAATATAATTAATATAAAAAACTTAAAAAACTTATATTAAATATTAAACTTATATAAATAATTAATAAATATAAACTTATTAAACTTATTATTATATTAAACTTATATAATTATATAATATTAAACTTATATAATTTATATAATATTTTATAAATATTTTATATAATTATATAATTTATTAATAAATAAATAAAAAAAATATAATGTTATATTTTATGTCTATGTTAGTATAATAATATATGTAATGTATGTAATGTGATATGTAATATGCAGGTATATATGATAGTATGTAATGTGATATGTAATATGTAATATGCGGGTATATATGATATGTTATGTGACCTTTTCGAAAACAAAGAGTATGCAGTCGAGTCAATTCATAATATACGCTGTATATGGTATATGTGATCGTATAGCTTATTTATTAATGAAATTTAATTTCATTAATAAATTCAATTAAGTTTTTCTGTTTTTAATCGTCTGAATTCTTATAACTTTAATAGGATTATTTGTAATTGCCTATTTTTAAATTTTTAATTTAATTATAAATTAATAAATTATAAAATTATATTATTATATTATTAAAATTATATTATTATATTATATTATTATAAAATTATATAATATAATTATATATATATTATATATATATAAAATATAAATATATTATAAATATATATATAAAATATAAATATATTATAAATATATATATAAAATATAAATATAAGAATAAGGAATAAGAATTATAAGACAGACGTATAGGTAAGTTTAAGTTGGACCTTTAAGTAACAGAGTAACATTTATTGTTTTTATTGACCTACTTATAGGGGGTCGGGGTCCGATTAAAGTTGAAATTTTACTATTTTTTTATTTTTTAAATTTAATTCATATTACATATTAATTTAATTCGATATAAAATTAAAATAAAACAAAAGAAATCACGCTTTACGCTCTGTAGGACTCGAACCTACGACATCGGATTTTGGAGATGAAGATCCGCATTCTGCCGAATTGAACTTGAACTAAAAGCGCTTTATGATATGTCCTATATCCTAATCCTATTACCGCATCAGATATGATTCTAAGACCTCAAGGGGCTTTTTGTAGCGCAAAAGATTATGTCTATGTCAAAATTTCGTCGCACCAATCCGAATCCTTCGTAACTGCGCATATTAAAAATAATGCATATGAAAAAGAATCAAATAGGTCGTAATGGCGGCGAACCCATGGTGACATTTTGTACCCAACGCACTACAAAGCTCCCTCTCAGAATCGTTGTATGGGTTTAGTTTATGAAAACCATATCCATATCTTGTTTTACACATTCACATTCTTTTTTTTTGGGGGGGGAGGTAGGGGACTCCGCTGGGTTCTTGTACATGCTTGCTTTTGCTTATTCTTTATTCTTATTTAAGTTAGTAATTACTAATTAAAAATTTTCAAATGCAATTTTGTATAAAAACAAAAGGTATTAAACTACAAGATTGGTTTATCTAGTATATGTGTATTAAGGCAAACTAGGACTGTATAGGATAAGATAAACGCAAAGTTAATAAAAGATTAAAGGAAAGGAGTTTAATGATAATGACATAGGGTAAAGAATTATAGTCATTTTTTAACGTACTGATTGTGTCTTAAAGAGCTTAAAATTTACGGGTGATATGTTACTAAAAAAAAAATTGATACAATACGTCCAATCAATTATAATTTTATATTTATAATTTATAAAATTTTGTAGGTATTGTCAAATACGAGTAAATAAATAAATAGATGAAACATAATATAATGTAATGCTTGTGTTAATTTTTCGGAGGGAAGATCTGAATATATAATCAAAAACCAATTCGATTTTAATTTTAGTCGAATCTTAAACGAATAAAAAAAAAAAAAGAATAAGCAAACCATGGGTAAATTCAAACAAACTTTTCGTAAATCAAGGCGATCGTTTTATAGACGTTTACCAACAATTGGGTTGGAGGATATAATCGATTATAGAAACGTTAGTTTAATTGGTCGATTTATTAGTGAACAAGGAAAAATATTATCGAGACGTATGAATAGGTTGACCCTGAAAAAACAAAAATTAATTACTATTGCTATAAAACAAGCTCGTATTTTATCTCTGTTACCCTTTCATAATAATGAGAAACCTTTAGATAAAGCGCTTATAAAAAAATAAAAATAAATAGACAAACACTCCTTTCAGAACTATAAAAAAAAACTAAAGTTCATATTTATGTTTTGCACGAAAACCTCAAATAAAAATTTTATAATTGTATATATTAATTTATAATTGTATATATTAATATATATTAATATTAATTAATATTATATATTAATTATATATTATTAATTATATTAATAATTATATTAATTTATTTAATTTTTAATTATTTTAATTATATTAATTTAATTAATTTAATTAATTAATTTAAAATTTAATTAATTAATTTAATTATAATTTATATTATTTTTGTATATATCAATATTATCAATATTATTTTGATTTTTTGATTTTCTTATTATTTTTATATTTTTATTTTATTATTAATTATTAATTTTTATATTTATTTATAATCATCTCAAAAAAATTGTTATTTAATAGAGCTATCTGTGCAAGTATTTTACGATTAAGAAGCAATTGCCCTCTGTACAGATTATGTATACATCGACTATAACTATAGAATACTCTATCCCTATGCCCGCAAGTTACTGCATTTATACGAGTGATCCACAACCGATGCAAATCTCTCTTTCTCCTGTTTCTATCTCGATGAGAGGAAACCAAAGCTCTCACTCTCCGTTGAGTAGTTATTCGAGTCAGTATTGAATGAGCCCCTATAAAGGTTGAGGCAAAAGCACGAATTCTTTTTCGACGTCTCCGGGCTGTGTATCCTCGTTTAATTCTGGTCATTGAATCAAAAGAAAATAAACTTTTTTGAATAACTACTCGATTTATACTCTTTCAGTCATTATTTTATTTTACTCCGATCGATTGATAACAAAACGGATTCTTCCGATATATAAAATAGGAATTCCTATGGCTTTTGCTACTATGACCTTCCCAACCACGATTTTGTCTTCCTTCCGGGTATCCCACCTGGAAATAATAAAGCCTGCCGCTAATAAATCTAAAATATAATAGTGGGTTTCCTCGTTTTTATGGTAACTTTTAAAACGGTAAGGTCCTCTCTATACACCGGAGCCCTTAATATTATAATTTTAGAGTGAATTCGTATAGTTCATGCTCTTTGGCTCTACTCATACTTTTTAAAATTCTAAATTATCAATCCTAAATCCTAATTATAAATATAAAGTATATATAAAGTATATATTTAATATATAATTATATAATATATATTATAAATATAAATATATATATTATAATATATATATTATAAATATAAAGTATATATAAAGTATATATAAAGTATATAATTAATATATATAATAATATATATAATAATAATCAAATAAATAATATAAAATAAAATTAAAATAAATTTAAATTCTAAAAAAAGAAAAAGCTATCTATAGCTATCTATAAAGTGACGACATGTAATTATGATATGAAAGTTTGCTAGGCAGCTGATCTTTTTTTATTTTTAGTCCGTTTTTTTAATTTTAAAGAATAGTAGGATAACATTTTTGCTTATTATCAGACTATTTACTCCGCTTAATGTGTAACTATTTTATACCTATGGAGAATTACTTCTTATATATCTTATCTAAAAAATATTGATTTGTACAAATATAAACCATAAATTAAAAAACATGAAAAACATAATAACGTAGTAGGTTGAAAATGGGTCGTCCTTTTATATAACCATTTAAATAGTTAATGAGCGGTCGTTAATCCCGTTTTTACATTTATTCAAACTCTCTGAACTGCTGAACGAGTCGCACATACACCCTAGTACATGTTCCTCGACGCTGAGGACATCCTCGAAGCGCAGGAGATTTAGTGACATTTCTTATTGGCTGTCTTGCGCTTCTAATAAGTTGTTTAATGGTTGGCATGTTAGCATGTTATATTTATAGAATATAATTCTAAATAGAATAGAACGGATTGGCTTAGATCGATCTTAACCAGATGGTTGATGATTATGAATCATTTATATTTAATAAATAATAAAAAATAATAATTAATAAATTAATAATAATAAGAAAGAAATAAATTCAATATTCAATATAAAATATAATAAATATAAACTAAAAAACTACAAAATCAGAACTTCTAATTTATAAATTTATATTATATATGTATATATGGATAATTCTATATGGATAATATGGATAGGGAATCCCCGTTATTTTCATCTTCGAACCCCACAAGATCAACGACGCCATGAGCTTGGGCTTCTGTTGCTGACATAAAAACATCCCTTTCCAGATCCTCGGCTATAATCCATGGATGGACGCGCGTTTTTTCTATATAAATTTCTAAGACGGCTTGTCGTAAATACAATATTTGGTCTATTTCCAGGAAAAATTCCTCTGTTTCGTCCTCGCAAAAAGCACTAGCAGGTTGGTGAATCATAACCCTGATACTGCTAAATATCAATATAACATTACGAACGATTCTTATATATCTTTGAATAATTAAAACTAAGGGGAACAAAGAACAAAAATAGAATTAAACAACCGTACAGGCATCTTTTTTACATTGAATTACATTGCATACGGCTCCGCAATGGTAGAATCCCCCTTCTTTTATTTTTTTTTTTATTTTATCAAAAAAATTAGAACCCATATGATAAAAATCATGAACTGACCCACTTACCACCCTTCATTTCATATTTATTATTTGTAATTATTTTTATATTTTTAATAGTAATAGTATAATAGTAATAGTAAATCCATAAAAAAAAAAAAATACTATGATGGTTCTGTTGCTTTATCGATTTATGCTGTGCATGTATGTTTTAGCAATCCCAAAGTTATTACGATCAAAGAACTCGATTTTTTTTTACTCTTATTTCACATAACTATAACATAAAGATCTTAAAAGAAAGATACTTCTGGTGTAGAAGAAAAATGGTTTGTGACGCTTAATTTTAATTTCTGTATTTCATACTCCTATCTCAATACAAAATATCCTTTTGGTATAGAACAAAAAGGGTTTGTTCGTATTGAACTCTAAGTGCCATGCTATTATTACTGAATACTTAAATACTTAATATTAATTATTATTATTTTTTTTTTATTTGTTTGTTTTAAGTTTGTTTTGAATTAATTCATATTCGATACAGCGAAGGCATAGTCTTCTTTTCAAATAACTCAACTCATTGGCGCCAAGCGTAAGGGAGTGCTATACGTTTAGTCATTTCTCCCCCAACTAAAATGAGAGATCCCATCGAAGCGACTAATCCAATGCCTATTGTATGTACGTCGGGCGGCACCCATTGCATGGTATCATAAAGTGCTATTCCTGGTAATATCCATCCGCCCGGGCAGTTTATAAACAAATAATGATCTCTAGTAGCGTCTTCTATGCTGAGATATACTATGAGACCGACAAGTTGATTCGAGATCTCGGTATCAAGCTCTTGGCCTAAAAAAAGAAATCTATCTCGATAAAGTCGGTTGATTAGGGCAAAATTGTATCCCTTAGGAACCTTACGTGCACCTTTGGGCGCATACGGTTCAATTTGAAAGAATAAGGTAAAGAGTTGTGAAAAAATCAATGTATTGATTCCATCCCTTTTTCTTTTTTTTTTTTTTTAACAGGGTTTCGTTCTTATTCTTATAATTAAGCGGTTTGCTTTTCTTCTATTTTTTCATATTATTTTTTGTCGCCTCCCCCTCGCTCTGTTAAATAATTAAAATTATTAAAATTAAAAAAAAAAGAATTTTATAAACTTATCGAACTAGCTTCTCTTTGATGTATTTTTTTTTCATCGAAATTCAAATCACGATGTACTTTTCTTGTTCCTGAACAGACCCTCTCAATTCTTTTAGGTTTTTATTCGACTCCAGGATAAGATTTGTCCTAAATATCTTTGCACGTATAAGGCAAATGATTTCAATATCAATATCACTTCGGTTTTTTATGCCTTTCCAAAAGTTATTCAATTCATTCGATGTATTCATTATAATACTCCGCCGGTAAGCAGGTTTTTCTTATATTTTTTTATTTTATTTATTTTAATTTACTTTTAATTTTATTAGGAACTCCTATCCTAATTAGAATTTGGTATTATATGAGCGGAGCTTTGATAATTTATTGATACTTTATTTTATCATTTATCATTTAATTTATAAGTAAACCATCAATTATTCTAATTGATAAGATTGATCTCATTGCGCTTCACGCTCCGAATTTTTTTCAAATTGATGATTATTCAATTAATCAAAATAAATATATAAATATATATAATATAAATATATCCTATTTATCCATTAGATTGGGCGAAACAAAGATTACTAGATCGGGGTAGATAACGGGGAAATCCCATCTGGTCAATATGTCTGACAAGCCGCACTATAGGTCAGTCCAAACTGCATCTTCTTCCCCCGGAAACCGAAAAGGTACTTTTGGAACACCAACGGGCATTAAACTAAAGGAAACCGATATAACTATACTTTAATATGGAAACGTAACGGTGGCCACCTTTCCCTTGTATTAATATTTAAAATTTATATTAATTCCTCTTAAGATTAATTTCGTAAATATATTCGGGAATTTTAAACTTATTTATTTTTATTAGATATTTAGAAAGGTTAAAAAAACTAATAAACATGTATTTATGAGTGTCTCTTGAATAAAAAATATGCTTTTATTTTAGAAGTTAACCTTTCCTTTTTCGATATTTATATTTATAAAACTATTTTATATAAAATCAATAATTTCTTATTATTACCATAAAAATTAATAATTAATAATAACATTTAGAACAGGGGTGGATACAGTATCTATAGGATAACTTACATGGCTATAGTTTTTTTTTTTTATATGATATTCGTGGTATGACATTTGGAATTTGTAATTAAATACTTAGCTATATGTTGTTGCTGTATCATTATTTAAACTATTTCTTAACGGTTAAATGATATCTTGAGCGGTTATATGTTTTGTTTTGGGTCTATGACACAACAACTGGATGTGTCCATAACCCTATTTAGAATTAGATTACTTGTCAATCAAATTTATTATCTATCTTTTTTTTTATTAATGATTATTGGATCAAATTATTAAGAATTCTTATCATTTATATCTTAATCTCTTCAATTCCATTTCAATGCCATTGTGATTTCACACACGTCTTTTTTTAGGGGGTCTACACCCATTATGCGGCATGGGTGTTACATCGCGTACAAAATTTAAGAGTATCCCGCTTCTACGAACGACTCGTAATGTCGCATCTCTTCCGAGACCCGTACCCTTTATCATAACTTCTGTTTGTTTCATATTAATACCCCGACCTACCGCCGTACGAATAGCATTTAACGCTGCTGCTTGAGCAGCATAGGGCGTTCCTTTTTTGGCGCTTCTGAATCCAGAAGCACCCGCAGAAGCCCAAGAAACCACTCGACCTATTACGTCTGTAACAGTTACAATAGTATTGTTTAAACTGGCTTGAACATGAATAATTCCTTTCGCTTTTGGTATTATACGTTTACTCTTATGTAATTCAATTCGTACATTCTTACGTAAACCAATTTTGACGATAGGTTTTGTCATAAAGGGTTACCCCTGTCTTTGTTTATGTCTTGGATTGTAACAAATTACTAAAATGCGCCTACGCCTACGGATCAAGCAACATTTTTCACAAATTTTTCGAACAGAAGCCTTTACTTTCATATTTCTTATTCTTTAATTGTATTTTTAAATTCTTAATCCTTTTTTTTTATTTAACTTCTTTTGTACTTATATTATAGGATTATAGGATAGGAATTCTAATTATTAAATATAATGATAATTCGATCAGTATTCATTCTATCCTTATGGAAGAAGGAATTTTTAAAAGAAAGATCTAATCGTTAAAATCTTTTTTTTTATTAAGTCTATAAATTAGACGCCCTTTGGTTAAATCATAATGACTTATTTCGATTTTGACTCTATCTCCAGGTAGTATACGTATAAAACCGCGACGGATTTTCCCTGAAATATAACCTATAATTATATTTTTATTATCTAATTTAACTCGAAACATGCCGTTAGAAAGCGATTCAGTAATTAAACCCTCATGAATTGATTTTTGTTCTTTCATTACATGTAAATCTCTTTATCCTTTATCTTTAAGTATTAACTCCTAGAGTAATAATTATGTAATTCATTTATTCTATCTATTTATTATATTATATATATATTTATATTTTTATAATTTAATTATAATTATAATTTTTAAAATTAAATGATTCTCTATCTTTATCTTTTTTTTGTTAATTTGAGAGAAAATTTAGTTACTGCATTAGAATCACCATATATAATACAAAATTTCTCCTCCAATTTTTTCTATTCGGGCTTCTCGATCTGTCATCATACCCTGAGAAGTAGAAAGAACTACAGCACCCATTCCGCCCAAAATCTTAGGGATTTTTTTGTAACTGGAATATATTCGTAGACCGGGTCGGCTTATACGTTTTAAAATCATTTTATTTGGGTTCCTTCTATGTCGTAAGATTAAAACAAAATAATTTTTTCGGCTTTCATTATGTTTTCGAATATTTTCAATAAAACCTTCTTGTAAAAGTATTTTTACAACGTTTCTACTTAGATTAGTAGCTGCTATTTTAACCCTTATTTTTTTATCCTTGTCAGCATTTCTTATATAAGTTAATATTTCAGCGATAATGTCCCTACCCATGGAAAGCTATAGTTATTTGCGCCTCCTCCTCCTAATTTAAAAATTTTATTATAATGAGAATAATAGAATAAACTTAAAATTTCAAAGAATCAAAATGCTTCTTTTTTTTTTAATTTTATTATATTTTATATTGTCTTGATATTTTTAATTATAAATTTATAAATTAATTATAAAATATGTGTAAAATAAAATATGGAAATATAAATATATATATATATAAATATATAAACAAAACAATTTTGATAGATATAAATAACAAAATATTATCTAATATTTATCTAATATATTATCTAATACACATAAAATAGATATTATCTGTAACTGTATAATACTATAAGTGAAAGTGAAGTGATTTACAAGACTATAAGACTTCGGGCGCTAATGAAATTATCTTCGTCAAATTAAAATGTTTCAATTCCCGAGCAATCGCGCCAAAAATTCGGGTTCCTTTTGGGTTTCCTGCTTGATCGATGATAACCGCTGCATTGTCATCATACTGTATTATCATGCCGTTATCGCGTTTGAGTTCTTGGCATGTGCGGACAATCAAAGCTCTAATGATTTCGGATCTTTTTATAGGCATATTTGGCATTGCTTCTTTGATTACAGCAACAATAACATCGCCAATATGAGCATATCTATGATTACCAGTTCCTAAGATTCGAATACACATCAACTCTTTAGCTCCGCTGTTATCTGCTACATTTAGGAGAGTCCTAGGTTGAATCATATCATTCTTATTGGAATCTATTTTTCCAATGCGGGGGATTCAGGTTAAAAAAAAAAAATATTATCTGTCCAGAGATAAATAAATAAATACGCGTTTTTTACTTTATTCTATATATTTTATTATATATTATATATTTATTTTATATATTTTTTATATTATTATTATATATTATTATAATTATTATTATATATATTTATATATTAATTAATTATTATTATATATATATTATATATATTATTATATATATTATATATTTTTATATATTTTTATTATATTATTTTATTATATTATATATTATATATTTTTATTATATATTATATATATTATATATATTATATATTTTTTAGCTTTAACTATATTTTTTTAGCTTTAACTATATTCAACTATATTGAAATAAAATTTAGTTCGTATAGGCATTTTGCATGCGGCTACACGCATAGCGGCTTTGGCTACAATTTTTGGTACTCCATTAATTTCATAAAGTATTCGACCCGGTTTAACAACAGATACCCAATATTCGGGGGACCCCTTACCCGAGCCCATACGCGTTTCCGCCGGTCTTACTGTAATAGGTTTGTCGGGAAATATACGTACCCATATCTTTCCGCCACGACGTGCAAACCGTGTTATTGCTCTTCGGCCCGATTCTATTTGTCTAGCAGTGATCCAAGCAGGTTCAAGTGCCTGAAGAGCGTATCTTCCAAAACAAATACGATTGCCTCGGCAAGATATTCCCTTCATCCTACCTCTGTGTTGTTTACGAAATCTGGTTTTTTTAGGGTTTTAGTTGATGGTTTTTTATATTCCATCTCTATTGCAGAACCGGACATGAGAGTTTCTTCTCATCCAGCTCCTCGCGAATTAAATGACTTCTTTCCTGCCGTAATTTTAAATTTTAGATATATATTTTCTTTATTTTTTTATTTGAAATTTCTGTATTATTTGTATTTATAATGTATTTATAATTTATATTTGTATATTTGAATAATAATTTGAATAATATTTGATTGATTTATTTATATTATGATTTATTATGATTTATATTCTTATTCTATATTTATATTAATATTTATATTATTTTATATTATATATATTATAATATTATATTTATATTATAATATTAATATAAAAATACTAAATATAATAATATATAAATTATAAATATAAGAATAATTAAAATTAAATATTCTTAAATATAAAAATAATAATTAATAATATAAATATTAATAATATAAATATATAAAATTAATATTAAATAATTATAAATTAAAAAAATAAAAAAATGTTCGCGGACGAATATAGACTCTTTTATCCTTATTTATATTTGCGAAGTAAATTAATATTCAAAGTAAATCAAATCATTAAATCAGTAAAAATTAACTTTTTATTGGTATATTCCGCCATCCTACCTAATGAATCATTAGGATTTGTTGTATTTGTATTGGAGATTAGTTTTAAATCCTTTTATTTTAAAATTAAATCCTATGCAGTCACAAGTTCCATCGTTCCCGCAGCTTCTATATTAATGCTTAGGTTTAAACTCCGCAATGGAGCTCCTCCAAGAATCGGTTATTCCGAGTCAATCTCCTCAGTCTTTCTTAACCCTAAGCTCCATTCTTTCTTTTATATTACTGTTTTTTTTTTAGTATTTTACATAATTGATATTTGAATATTTGATGCTTTATCACATTGCTTTGTTATTTTTTATAAACCATACAATAAAGTTTTTTTTAATTTTAATACATTTTAAATTTTTAAATCATAAAATTTTTAAATCATATATCATTATCATATCCTTGATATTATTTATATTATAATTATCCCTTTCTATCATCCTTCCCTTTTTCTATATCCCTTTTTAATTTTTGTTTTACAATTTATAATCATATTTATTTTTTTTAAGGAAAGTCTTAAAAAAAAAAGAGTTTCAGTTGTTACAACTATATGATCGGTTCAGTCATACAGTTACTTGTCTTGGGATTTCTATAATTCGAAGCAATTTTTAGTTTATTCGTTTTGAGTTTATTGAGTTTTTTATATTTTTATATTTTTTTTACTATATACTATAATTATAATATATTTATAATATATTTATAATTTACTATTAATTATTACATTATTACATTTATTACATTACTATTTATATTTATTTATTATATTTATTTATTTTTTATTTTATTAAGCTTATATCAGCCTATTCTTTCCATTCCAATCTCAATTATTTAAATAAAAAATTAACGAGTCACACACTAAGCATAGCAATAAATTAAATATAAATCAAAATAAGGGGTATATTTAATTTTTATTCAACCTTGTATAATTGTATAATTAGAATTTGATAATAATAATAAAAAAAGTAGAATAACTGGAGAAATAAAGCTCCATTAGTCTTTTTCGTGGTTTAAAAATATCCAAATTTTTATACCCAAGACTCCATAGATAGTTCTAATGGTATGGGAACAGTAATCAATTTGAGCACAAATTGTTTGTAAAGGAATCCTCCCCATTTTGATCCGTTTGACGTGCGCAATCTCTTTTCCATCGATACGACCCGCAATTTTGATTTGAATTCCTTTTGTATCCGTTTGTTCAGTTAATTGAATAGTTTTTTTTATTGTTTTTCGAAACGAAACTCGATTTCTTAATTGTAAAGCTATATATTCTGCAAGAATATGCGGTTGTCTATAGGGCTTTTCAATCTTTTTTATAGCAATGTAGATTCTTCGGTTTACAGAATGAAACTCTTTTTGTACATTACTTTGTAAATCTCCTACTCCACACGTTCTTCCTTCTATCAATAAGTTTGGAAATCCAATATAGATTATGACCTGAATCAGATCTATTTTTTTTTTAATACGTATGTGGGCAATCCCTTCTAAACTCCAAGATCTTCGCTTATTTTTTTTTACATAGTTTTTAATATAACTCCGTATTTTTTCATCTTCCTGTATACCTATGGAAAATTTTTTTTGTTGTGCGAACCAAAGAGAATGATGAGTTTGAATTGTTCCAAGTCTAAAACCAAGTGGATTTATTTTTTGTCCCATATTTTTATATTTTTATCTTTATCAATATAAATATGAATCTATATTAATCTAAAGTTAGGTCTAATAAAATAACATAAATCATAAAAAAAACCATATCGTATAACTATGCCCTATAGCCCTTAGTATTAAGTATTAGCTTTTTCGCAATAGCATATCCATCGACTTCTCCATTTACTTAATCTCTACTATCTACGAATTAAAAATAAAGAATTCAGATTCATTCAATCTAATATTATGACTAACATTTAGTTCTTTTTTTATAATTATAAAATACAACCGATAAGGCACCAGCTTATAAGTGTTTACTCATAATAACGCCCGCGAATATGATCAATTACTATTACTCTTTTCTAAATTTATAAAACATACTAAAACATATAAACATATATATATGCTACGACTTTCGCTTCTGTATCTTTGTATCTTAATTTTTGCTCTTTTTATTTTTATTTTATAATTATAAAGCTATCCCCTGCAAATTCAAATTAATTATAAGTGACCAACAATTACTAACGACGAGATTGATTCTCGATTATTGCATGTCTAACTTTTGTGAGAGTAGGTGCAAACTCTCCCAATTTGTGACCGATCATATGATCTTTTATATAAATCGGTAAATGTCCTTTTCCATTATGAATAGCGATTGTATGTCCAATCATTGTGGGTATAATAGTAGATGCCCGAGACCAAGTTACTATTATTTCTTTCTCCCCCCTCGTGTTTAGTTTTTCAATTTTTCCCAATAAATGATTAGCTACAAAAGGACTTTTTTTTAGTGAACGCATCACAACCTATTGTTCCCCCTTTACACTTGTTAAATCGGCATTCTATGCCCAATATCTAGATCTGAATCTTAAATCTTAAGTATGAAAGTCAGAATAATAACAATAATAATAATGATGAATGGAAAACAGAGAAAATAATTTAATAAATTTAATATTAATAATTTAATTTAATCGATATACGATATAATTGATATATATATATATCAATATATCAATAATATATAAATATATAATAATAATATATAAATATATATAATAATATATAAAATAATATATAAATAATAATATATATAAATATATATAATAAAATAATATATAATATATATAAATATATATAATAAATAAATATATAAATATATAATATATATATAATATATAATAATAATAAATATATAATAATAATAATATATATAATATAAAATAATAATAATATATATAATATAAATAATATAAAATATAAAAAATATAATAAAAATAATAATAAAAATATAAAATTTAATAAAATTTAAAGTATAAAAGTATATAATCGGATGTAACCGAGCGGAGCAAGGCAAATCCACCATACGTGGTACCGTCGTTCGCCTATCATATTCTTTCAAAAATAAAATTTATATTACTATTTACGGCGACGAAGAATCAAACGATCACTATATTTGTTCCTTTTCCTGCTTCTTCTTCCAAGCGCAGGATAACCCCAGGGGGTCATGGGTTTTTTTCTACCAATTGAGACTTTCCCTTCGCCGCCCCCATGAGGATGGTCCACGGGGTTCATAACTACTCCTCTAACTATAGGGCGCCTACCCAGCCAACGCTTCGATCCGGCTCTACCCAAACCTTTTTTTTTTTTGTTCATACCAACATTACCTACTTGACCAACTGTTGCTAAGCAGTTTTTGAATATCAAACGTACTTCCCCGGACGGTAATCTTAACGTTACCGATGTACCCTCTTTTGCAATAAGTTTCGCTACAGTTCCTGCTGCTCTAGCTAATTGTCCACCCTTTCCGAGTGTGATTTCTATGTTATGTATGGCCGTGCCTAAGGGCATATTGGTTGAAGTAGATTTTTTATCTTTTTTTATCATATCAATATCAATCAAAACAAAACCTCTTCTCAAACCGTACAAGCTTTATTCCAAAGCATACGGCTTTATAGATGTATATGGTGATATTTAAACAGATGGATCCGATATGAATCATATGATGAAGTACCGGATCCGGCCGGATATATAATAATCCGCAAATCTGCTGAATCAATCATGTCGTGATATTCTACACCCTAGGTGGTCTCCCCGTTCCGTCATCTGGCTTATGTTCTTCGTGTAGCATTCAGACCGAATGACTCTATGAAATTACGTTGATACTTCCACATATCATGAGTAACGTAGGAGACATTTATCCTTTCCCCCGGGGATATTTTGTATTATAAACGCTTAGCTTTCAATCGCCCCTGACCATCAAATGAAATGTGAACAACCCGTTATACTCTCTTTTAAATTTTAAACAAGTAGTGGTTCCAGTTCTGCATGCACTTCAAACAATTTTGTCTTCTCCATATTACTATTACCATATATACATATCATATATATAGAATCAATAATTTTCTATGAGGAATTACTGAACTCAGTCACTTGCTGCCATTTCTCAACAGTTTTCTGTTGAGGTCTATTCCATATAGGTAAGAGGTACTCTCCCGATTGGATCAGTGATCGATTCCTAGGTTTCGTTGTAAACCTAATTGGTTACTTCCAATTACGTAAATCAATAGTTCAAACCGCACTCAAAGGTAGGGCATTTCCCGTCGATATAGGAACTTCTGCGCCAGAAACAACGGTATCTCCAATTATAGTCCCTCTGGGATTTAAAATATATTTCTTCTCACCATCCCTATAGTGTATAAGACAAATGTATGCATTTCGATTAGGATCGTATTCTATGGTTACGATTCTACCAGATATATATTTTGCATTCCGTCGAAAATCGATTTTACGATATAAACGCTTATGACCCCCTCCTCTATGTCCCACGGTAATGATCCCTCTGGTATTGCGACCCTTACCACAACGGTGCTGTCCAAAAATCAAATTCTTTCGCGGATTGTATTTAACTTGTTTAACTTGACTGTCTACGATTCCATTGCGTGTACTCGGGGTAGAAGTTTTGTATAAATGTATTGCCATGTGATGATATTTAATTGAAAATTTTCTTTATTTAATATTTTCTTTATTGACTTTATTGAATAAATTTAATTTTTAATTAATAAATTAATTAATAAATTTAATAAATTAATATAATTTAATATAATATTAATATAATAAATTAATAAAATAATAAATAATAATTATAAAATAATAATAAATTTAATATTTAATATTAATATATAAAAATCAAATAAAATATAAAAATAATAATATATAAAATTATAAAATAAATATAAAAGAAAATAAAAAAATAAATATATAATATAATAAAATATATAATATAATAATTAAATTCTAATTATATAAATTCTAATTATATATAAAATATAAATTATATAATATAAATATATATAAATATATAATAATTAATATATAAATAATTTATATTTAACATATAAATATAAAACATATAAATATAAAGTTTAACATTAACATATAAAGATTTAATATATAATAATATAATATATAATATATAAATAATAATCAGAAAAGAAAAAGAAGTGGAATATAATAACCCGGTTGAAGCGTAAAGATCATATGTCTGTAATGCATTGGTCCCATAACGGATCCCATCCTTCTACCCCTATATTTGATTCCATCCATAAATTCATTTTCTTCCCTATGAGTTCCGGTATCGATAATAATTATAGTTCTTACCGTTCATCTATTATGTATGGTATGATACCAGTTTGTGACGTATGGATGATGAGATTCCATTGATACAGAGCCAATTACAATAGACTGATGGAATGTTCCCATTGGCGTGCATCCAGCAGGAATTGAACCTACGAGTTTGCCAATTATGAGTTGGGCGCTTTAACCATTCAGCCATGGATGCTTAACAGGGATCATCGTACATCGCGGAGAACCAAAGGGTATTGACATCAATAGTATTTAATTATTTAATTCAATGGAAGGACATCTTGAACCGTCGGTTCACGTATGAATAGGAATGACAACAAGTTTTATTTTGTTATTTTATTTTTATTTATTTCATTTTGAGGAGGTCTTAATATATTTAGTAATGAAAATGAAAACAAATCGAGTGAGTAAAGGACATCAATTAAAATTCTGGATCTTCGAATTCAGAGAGATATTGAGAGATATCAAGAATTCTCACTCTTTCTTCGATTCGTGGATAAAATTAGATTCCGCGGGATCTTTCATTCACATTTTTTTCCACCAAGAACGTTTTATGAAACTCTTTGACCCCCGAATTTGGGGTCTCCTACTTTCACGAGATTCACGGGCACGGGGTGCAAGAATCAATCGATATTTCACGATCAAAGGTGTAGTACTGCTTATGCTTAGGAAGGGTGTAGCACTGCTTAGGAAGGGTGTAGCACTGCTTAGGAAGGGTGTAGCGCTGCTTAGCAAGGGTGTAGTGCTGCTTGGAGTAGTGATCCTTATATCTCGTATGAGCAATCAAAAGATGGTCGAAAGAAAAAATCTCTATTTGATGTGGCTTCTGCCTATACCTATGAATTCTATTGGACCCAGAAATGAGACATTGGAAGAATCTTTTTGGTCTTCCAATATAAATAGGTTGACTGTTTCGCTACTGTCAAAGGGTCAAAAGATTTCTGAGAGTTGTTTCATGGATCCGCAAGAGAGTACTTTTTCGATCAATAAAAAGTGTATCATGCCTGAATCTAATCGGGGTTCACGGTGGTGGAGGAACCGGATCGGAAAAAAGAGGGATTCTAGTTGTCAGATATCTAATGAAACCATGGCTGGAATTGAGATCTCATTCAAAGAGAAAGATAGCAAATATCCGGAGTTTCTTTTTTTATCCTATACGGATGATCCGATCCGCAAGGACCATGATTCGGAATTGTTTGATCGTCTTTCTCCGAGGAAGAAACGAAACATAATCAACTTGAATTCGGGACAGCTATTCGAAATCTTAGGGAAAGACTTGATTTGTTATCTCATGTCCGCTTTTCGTGAAAAAATACCGATGGAGGGGGATAGTTTCTTCAAACAACAAGCAGCCGGGGCAACTATGCAATCCAACGATATTGAGCATGTTTCCCATCTCTTCTCGAGAAACAAGCGGGGTATTTCTTTGCAAAACTGTGCTCAATTTTATATGTGGCAATTCTGCCAAGATCTCTTCGTTAGTTGGGGAAAGAATCAGCACGAATCGGATTTTTCGGGGAACGTCTCGAGAGATAATTTGATTGGGTTAGACAATGTGTGGTTGGTAAACAAGGATCGGTTTTTTAGTAAGGTACGGAATTTATTGTCAAATATGAAATACGATTCCACAAGATCTATTTTCGTTAAAGCAATGGATTCTCGCCAATGGAAAGGATCTTCTTCTGATCAATCCAGAGATCCTTTTGATTCCGTTAGAAATGATGATTCAGAATATCACGCATTGATCGATCAAACACAGATTCAGCGACTAAAAGAGAGATCTATTCTTTGGGATCCTTCTGTTCTTCAAACGGAAGAGATAGAATCAGATCGATTTCCTAAATGCCTTTTTGGATCTTCCTTCATGTCCTGGCTATTCACGGAACCTGAGAAGCGGATGAATAATATTCCGGAAGAAATCGAAGCATTTCTTGGTAATCCCACAAGATCGATTCGTTCTTTTTTCTCTGACAGATGGTCAGAACTTCATCTGGGTTCTAATCCTACCGAGAGGTCCACTAGAGATCAGAAATGGTTGAATAAAAAACAAGATTTTGTCCCTTCCAGACGAGCGGAAAGGAAAGAAATGGTTGATATATTCAGGATCATTACGTATTTAAAAAATACCGTCTCAATTCATCCTTCGGAACCGTATCACATCCCAGATATGGACAGTTCCGATCAGATTTCATTCTTGAAAAAAAATCCATTTTTGTATTTCTTTCATCTATTCCATGACCGGAACAAAAGGGGATGCGCATTACGCCACGATTTTTTTGAATCAGAAGATAGATTGCCAGAAATGGCGGATCTATTCACTCTATCAATAACCGAGCCGGATCTGGTGTATTATAGGGGATTTTCCTTTTCTATGGATTCCTACGGGTTGGATCAAAAAAAATTATTGAATGAGGTATTCAACTCCAGAGATGAATCGAAAAATAAATCTTTATCGGTTCTACCTCCTCTTTTTTATGAGGAGAATGAATCTTTTTCTCGAAGGATCAGAAAAAAATCAGTCCGGACCTACTGCAGGATGGGAGATCCCAAACGAAAAACAGCGGTCTTTGCTAGCAACAACATCATGGAGGCAATCAATCAATATAGATTGATCCGAAATCTGATTCAAATCCAATATAGCACCTATGGGTACATCAGAAATGTATCAAATCGATTCTTTTTATTTTTAATGAATCGATCCGATCGCAACTTCGAATATGGAATTCATAGGGATAAAATAGGAAATGAGACTCTGAATCATATAACTATAATGAAATATATGATCGACCAACATTTATCGAATTTTAAAAAGAATCCGAAGAAATGGTTTGATCCTCTCATTTATCGAACTGAGAGGTCCATGAATCGGGATCCTGATGCATATAGATACAAAAGGTCCAACGGGAGCAATAATTTCCAGGAACATTCGGAACATTTCGTTTCTGAACAAAAGAATCCCTTTCAAGTAGTGCAAGTAGTGTTCGATCGATTACGTCTGAATCAGTATTCAATGGATTGGTCCGAGGCTATCGACAAAGAAAAAGAAGATTTGTCTAAGTCACTTCGTTTCTTTTTGTCCAAGTTACTTCCCCCTTTCTTTGTGAGTATCGGGAATATCCCCATTCATAGCTCCGAGATCCACATCTATGAATCCAAAGGTCAGAATGACCAATTCCGCAATAAGTTGTTAGAATCCATAGGTGTTCAAATCGTTCGTTTGAAGAAACTGAAACCCTTCTTATTGGATGATCGTGATACTTCCCAAAGACCGAAATTCTCGATCAATGGAGGGAAAATATTACCCTTCAAAAAGATACCAAAGCGGATGATTGACTCATTTCATATTAGAAAGAATCGCAGGAAATCCTTTGAGAACATGGATTCTGATTTCTCAACGATATCCCACGATCGAGAAAATTGGCTTAATCCCGTGAACCCATTTCATAGAAGTTCATTGATATCTTCTTTTTATAAAGCAAATCGACTTCGATTCTTGAAACATCCGCATCACTTCTGGTTCTATTGTAACAAAGGATTCCCTTTTTATGTGGAAAAGACCCGTATCAATAATTATGATCTTACATATGGACAATTCCTCAATATCTTGTCCATTCGCAACAAAATCTTTTCTTTGTGCGTCGGTAAAAAAACAGATCTTTTTTTGGAGAGAGAGGCTATTTCACCAATCGATTCGCGGGTATCCGACATCTTCATACCTAAAAATTTCCCACAAAGTGGTGATGAAACGTATAACTTTTACAAATCTTTCCATTTTAAAATTCTGTCCGATCCATTTGTTCGTAGAGCTTTTTATTTTTACTCGATCGCAGATCTTTCTGCAACACCTCTCGCAGAGGAACAAATAGTAAATTTGGAAAGAACTTATTGTCAGCCTCTCTCAGATATGAATCTATCTGATTCAGAAGGGAATAACTTGCATCAATATCTCAAAAGCAAGGGTTTGACTCCGTGTTCTGAGAAAGATTTACCATCCGGAAAGAGGAAAAAACGGAGTCTTCGCCTAAATAAATGCGTTGAGAAAGGGCAGATGCATAGAAAAAAAAAACGAGATAGTGCTTTTTCAAATATCTCAAAATGGAATCTGTTCCAAACATTCCAAACATATATGCCATGGTTCCTTACTTCGAAAGGGTGCAAATATCTAAAATTAACCCTTTTAGATACTCTTTATACTCTTTCAGACCCATTGCCGATACTAAGTAGCAGTAAAAAATTTATATCCATTTTTCATGATATGATGCATATATCAGATCTATCACGGCCAATTCTTCAGAAGACTCTTCCGCAATGGACTACGATAAGTGATATTTCGAGTCAATGGTTACAGAATCTTATTCTGTCCGAAGAAAGGATTCATCGAAATAACGAGTCGTCCGTTCCATTGATATGGGCACATCTGAGATCCACAAATGCTCGGGAGTTCCTCTATTCAATCTTTTTACTTCTTCTTTTTGCTGGGTATCTCGTTCGTATACATCTTATCTTTTTTTCCCGAGCCTCTGGTGAGTTACAGACAGAGTTAGAAAAAATAAAATCTTTGATGATTCCATCATATATGATGGAATTTCAAAAACTTCTGTATAGGTATCCTACATCTGAACTGAATTCTTTCTGGTTAAATAAACTCTTTCAAGTTTTTCTGAAAAAATTAGGAGATTCTCTGGAAGCAATGCGGGGTTTTGGTGTTAACACGCTATTGGGTGGTGGTCCCGCTTATGGGGTCAAATCAATGCGTTCTCAGAATAAATATTGGAGGATCAATCTCATCGATCTTGTAAGTATCATACCAAATCCCATCAATCGAATCATTTTATCGAGAAAGACGCGGCATCTAAGTCGTACAAGTAAAGAAATCTATTCATTGATAAGACAAAGAAAAAACGTGAACGGTGATTGGATTGATGAGAAAGTCGAATCCTGGGTCGCGAACAGTGATCGGATTGATGATGAAGAAAGAGAATTCTTGGTTCAGCTCTCCACCTTAACGACAGAAACAAGAATTGATAAAATTCTATGGAGTCTGACACATAGTGATCGTTTATCAAAGAATGACTCTGGTTATCAAATGATTGAACAACCGGGATTTATTTTATTACGATACTTAATTCATCAAAAAGATCTAAGGAATTATGAGTTCAATAGATCCTGTTTAGCAGAAAGACGGATATTCCTTGCTCATTATCAGACAATCGCTTATTCACAAACCTCGCGGGGGGCTGATTCCCCATCTCCTCACGGAAACCCCTTTTCGCTCCGCCTAGCCCTATCCCCTTCTAGAGGTATTTTAGTGATAGGTTCTATAGGAACTGGACGATCCTGTTTGGTCAAATACCTAGCGGCAAACTCCTACGTTCCTTTCATTACGGTATTTACGAACAAGTTCGACGGTTATCTTATCGATGAGAGCGACCCTGTCGATATTTATGATAGTGACGGTAGCGATCTTGATGAGATTGAAGGTGCCAATGATAGTGACGATATCGATATTGAGGAGAGTGATGATGACATTGATATTGATACGGAGCTGCTAACTATGTATATGAAGCCGAAAATACTAGACCGATTTGATAGATTTGATATCACCCTTCAATTCGAATTTGCAAAAGCGATGTCTCCTTGCATAATATGGATTCCAAACATTCATGATCTGCATGCGAATGAGTCGAATTACTTATCCCTCGGTCTATTAGAGAACTATCTCTCCAGGGATTGTTCCACCGGAAAGATTCTTGTTATCGCTTCGACTCACATTCCCCAAAGAGTGGATCCCGCTCTAATAGCTCCGAATAAATTAAATACATGCATTAAGGTACGAAGGCTTCTTCCTCCACAACAGCGAAAGCACTTTTTCATTCTTTCATATACTAGGGGATTTCACTTGGAAAAGGAGATGTTCCATACTAATGGATTCGGGTCCATAACCATGGGTTCCAATGCACGAGATCTTGTAGCACTTCTCAATGAGGTCCTATCGATTAGTATTACACAAAAGAAATCCATTATAGAAACTAATACAATCAGATCAGCTCTTCATAGAAAAACTTGGGACTTTCGATCCCATATAAGATCGGTTCAGGATCACGGGATCCTTTTCTATCAGATAGGAAGGGCTGTTGCGCAAAATGTACTTCTAAGTAATTTCCCCATAGATCCTATATCTATCTATATGAAGAAGAAATCATGTCAGGTGGGGGATCCTTATTTGTACAAATGGTACTTCGAACTCGGAACTAACATGAATAAATTCACGATACTTCTTTATCTTTTGAGTTGTTCTGCCGGATCGGTCGCTCAGGATCTCTGGTCTTCATCCAGACCCGATGAAAAAAATTGGATCACTTCTTATGGATTCGTTGAGAATGATTCTAATCTAGTTCATGGCCTCTTACTATTATTACTATTAGAAGCAGAAGGTGCTCCGGCTTTGGAGGGATCCCCACGGACAGAAAAAGATTGTAGTAAGTTTGAGAATAATCGAGTGACGTTACTTCTTCGGCCCGAACCGAGGAATCCGTTAGATATGATGCAAAATGTATCTTGTTCTTATGAAAAAGACGAATCGGGGTTTGAAGAAGGGGCCTCCGATCCGCAACAAATAGAGGAGGATTTCTTCATAGTTTGGGCTCCTAGAATATGGCGCCCTTTTGGCAATCTATTTGATTGTATCGAAAGGCCCGCTGAGTTGGGATTTCCCTATCGGGCCAGTTGGGTCAAACGGAGCATTTATCATCAAGAGCAAGAGGATGAGCTTCGAGAGAACGGGAATGAGCTTCAAGAGAATGAGGATGAGAATGATTCGGAGTTCTTGCAGAGTGGAACCGTACAGTACCAGACACGAGATTACACAGAACAAGGCTTTTTTCGAACAAGCCAATTCATTTGGGACCCCGAGGATCCATTATTTTCCCTACTCCAAAATCAGTCCTCTGTCTCTGTGTTTTCACGGCGAGAATTCTTTGAAGATGAAGAGATGTCGAGGGGGCTTATTGCTTCCCAAAAAAATCCTCCTACATCTATGTATAAACGCTGGTTCATCAAGAATACGCGAGAATTCGAATTGTTGATTCATCGCCAGAGATGGTTTAGAACCAATAACTCATTATCTAATGGATCTTTCCGTTCTAATATTCTATCCGAGAGTTATCAGTATTTATCAAATTTTTTCCTATCTAACGTAACGCTATTTGATCAAATGACAAATACATTGTTGAGAAAGAGATGGCTTTTCCTGGATGAAATGAAACATCTAATTCATGTAACAGGGGAAAGATTCCCCATTCCTTAGCCGTAAAGATATGTGCCGAAAGGGGATGGGATGAAGATGAAGCGGAACAGAATTGGCCGACGGTAGAGTTGTTTCTTCCATCTTTTTGGCTCCATGGAACAATATGCTACTGCTGAAACATGGAAATGTCAGAATTGAAATCTTAGATCACTTGTGGATGATATGAACTAAACAAGAATTCTTTAACAGCGAAAGAGAAAGAGCCTATTACTATCAATATCAAACAATTTCTACTAATGAGACCCCCGTCGGAAGCATGTCCGCTGAAAAGATTGTTGCTATCTGTTCCAATAACGAATCCTTGGTTGAATAACTAAAGAAAATATATTTCTATCAATCTATCCCTGTGCGATTCCTGTTTAATCATATACCTCGGGGGGTGCGCGCAGGGCGGACGATTTCCAAACGGACTCCTCTCCTCATTCATTAGACAGAGAAGATCACCAAGATTTCGTGATCCGCTGCCAATTCCAACAGCTCAGACTCGGATCGTGAGGATCGCCGGAATACGGAATACTTCGTATCAACAGATAAGGATAAGATACTCGGCATATCGATTCGGAGTATCTTATCGGTTATGGAATTGCTCATTTCATGAGCATTCTCAATATTACTCATTATACTCATTAAAATATTACATTAAAATATATAATATTAAAATCTATAATCTTATATATTTATATTTATATATACTGAATATAATATTATATACTTATATACTGATAATTTATTATTATATACTGATAATTATTTATATATACTGAATATAATATTATATACTTATATACTGATAATTTATATTTGATTTTGATTTATTTGATTTATATCTTTTTATATCTTAATGTAATTTAATGTTTAATGTAAGAGTATATATATCTATTTTATATATATCTATTTTTTTATATATATCTATTTTTTTATATATATCTATTTATATTTTATTATTTATAATTTATATTTTATTATTTTATTTTATTATTTATATATTATATATATATATATTATTATATATATTATATATATATATATAATAGTATATATATATTTTTTTTATTTATATAATAGTATATCGTATTATAATATTATAAATTATATAGTGTGATATATTATAATATAATACGATATACTATAAATATATCATACTATATATATTACATACTATATATATTATATATATTATATATGATTAAATATGATTAATGATTATTCTTATGATTATTATATTATATGATTATGATATATTAGAGGACTCGAACCTCCACGCTCTTTAGCACGAGGTTTTGAGTCTCGCGTGTTTACCATTTAAACATCAAGGTATCTTTAAAGTGAATCATATTCCATGAATATGATATCTATCTAGTGTGATATATGGAATATATGACAGGGGTAGAGTGTTGGAGTCTTTCTATCGATCGGTCATGCCCTATGGGTTATGGGTCCGAGTCAGACATCAAATTGCTTTGATTTGAATTATCCAGAGGATACCTTCTATATATCAAATATCAATCAAAATCAAAAAGATGTCAAATCCAACATGCAAGCATACGTTTCGTACTTGTTTTATTAATAGCAATGAGATTCCCCAGGATCATGCTCAGAATAATTTCCAAAAGAAGATGCCGTTCGGTTGATGAGAAAGAAAAAGGAAGATCGAAAATTCGCGTGGCCAGAGTTGAACATAGTAAAATAATGAAAGACTTCGCTGAAATCGTTCGTTTGTCAATTTCCCGAAAAGCTAATTATAAGTTCTTCTCTCCATCGGAAAAAGAGGGCCGTTATGCTCATTACAAAACTTGTTGAAGAGATGAAATAGAACCAAGGTCTATCCTTTTGATCAGAGGTTGAATCGATCATCAGAATAAGAATTAGGCCAAAAACGAGGATACATTCTGGGAAAATTAAACTTCCATGGAGGAGAAGCAAATGAAAAGCTTCCATCAAAATTATCGTAGAATTGAGAATGAAGTTTTCATTCTTTACATGCCAGGAATTAGTAACCGCATCCAATCTACGAAACTACGAAAAAGTACCAATTTTTATATTTTTGGAATGGGATATTTACGGAATCCCCGTGAATAGGATCAAACCTTATTCCATGATATTTCTATAGGATTCCCCCCCTATGATTCTGAAGCAAGCCCCCGAGAAGGCTTAGTTTATCCATGATTTATGTCTCATCTTTCTTTTCCTTTTTGTTTGTTTCGGGAAAGGTGGAGTCCGATTCTTTATTTTTATTCTTTTGATAAGGCTCAGAATAATAATCCGAAATCCGATCGAGATGCATGGATCCACGGATCGTCTATATAGATACTGTTCGTGAATTAACGAAAATGCGCAAAAGCTCTATTTGCCTCTGCCATTCTATGAGTCTCTTCCTTTTTGCGTACGGCATCGCCACGGCCTTTGGCAGCATCTACGAATTCAGAACTTAACTGGAAAGCCATATTCCGACCCGGACGCTTTCGGGATGCCCCTAACAACCAACGAATGGCAAGCGCCTTTCCTTGTGTAGATCCTATTTCAATAGGAACTTGATGAGTCGATCCGCTTACACGTCTTGCTTTTACTGCTATATCGGGAGTTACTCCACGTATTGCTTGACGTAAAATGGATAGTGGATTTTTTTTTGTCTTTTGTCGAATATTTTTCACGGCTCGATAGATAATTTGATAGGCCAATGATTTTTTTCCGTGTTTCAGAATACGGTTAACCAACATGTTAACCAAGATATTACGATAGATTGGATCAGATTTTGCAGTTTTTTCTTCTGCAGCACCTCGACGTGACATGGGCGCGAAAGAGGTTAAAGAATCGGCTTTATTTTGATAAGGGCTAAAAACGAATCGCTTACTTTGGCTTTTTTACCCCATATTGTAGGGTGGATCTCAAAAGATATGAAAGAAAAATCTCCCCCCAAGCCGTACATACGACTTTAATCGAATACGGCTTTCCACAGAATGCCATACGTATCTATGAGATATAGATATAGAATTCTGTTTACTCACTTTCACTTCCAATTGAGTATCCGGTTCCCTCCCTTTCCTGCTAGGATGGGAAATCCTGTATTTTACATATCCATACGATTGAGTCCTCGGGTTTCCGAAATAATAATAATGTTAAATAATGTAATGGAAAAAGAAGTGCTTCGAATCATTGCTATCGGACTCGGACCTGTTCTGAAAAAGTCGAGGTCTTTCGAATTTTTTGTTGACACGGGCAAAGTCAGGGAAAACCTCTGAAATTATTCCGATATTGATATTGAACCTTGGACATATATTGGACATATTATTATAGTATTTATAGTTTATAGTATTTTATTTATATATATTATATATATATTTATTTATATATTATTTATTATTAATTTTATATATTATTAATATTAATATACTAGTAAGATTATTTATAAGATTATTTATTATTAATATACTATTAAGATTCTGATTTATTATTATATTTTATTATATTTATATATTATATTTATATTATTAAGAGTAGATAGTTAATAGCAATTTATTTATTATATATATATTTATATATTATTGATTTTACTTATTTATATTTCTTTAGTATTTACTTTAGTATTTAGTATATTTACTTATATTTTACTTAAGTATATTTACTTATATTAATATTATATTTACTTATATTATATTATATATATATATATATTATGTATTATGATAATTATGTATTATGATATTATA